TATAAATAATCCAAAAAAGGCTATACTTACTGAAAAAACTGCATTTTTCAGAAAATCATACCAATCCGAGGAATCATTCGAATTTGGATGGAAAAATTGTATGGAAGGAGTTAACCATTTCGATAATATATCAAAATCTATTATTCCTGGATCAAAATGAATTCCTATTGATCCAACGAATAAAGTAAATAGTACCAATACAAGCAGAGGAAATAACATGGTATTGTCTGACTCATGAGGATAGGTATAAATGTATTTATTTCTAAAGTAAGTACTAAAGTCTCGTATACCATTTCTTACATTATCATCAATTTGATATGTATCTTTTGAAAAAAAGGAGACTTTATTATTGTTATTGGCTTTTGATAAAAGTAAATTTCTATTGATTACTTTGGATGTTTCTTTTCCCCATAAAGAGATTGAATAGCAAGAGCTATTTTTAGCACTACTGTAATTTTGAAAATAAATGCGCAAATGTCCATCAAAAGTAAGTAAATACATACGAAACATATAAAATGCAGTTAATCCTGCTGTAAAGGAAGCTATTATTGCGAAAGTTGATGAATACGACCAACTATCATTAAGAATTTCGTCTTTTGACCAAAAACAAGCAAGAGGCGGAATACCACAAAGAGAGAGTGTACCTAATAAAAAAGTAATTCTTGTAATTGGAACATATTTGGTTAAACCACCCATAAGAACCATATTTTGACTTTTCTCTGGTGAATATCCAACAATAGGTTCCATTGAATGAATAATGGATCCAGATCCTAAAAACAATAAGGCTTTCGAATAGGCATGAGTAATCAAATGGAATAAAGCGGCTCGATAAGAACCTATACCTAGAGCTAACATAATATAACCCAATTGAGACATTGTAGAATAAGCTAAACTTCTTTTAATGTCTCTTTGAGCAAGAGCCAAAGTAGCTCCTAATAGTACTGTTATTACGCCTATTAAAGAAATGAGATTCATTATGTAAGGTACAACTATGAAAAGAGGAAGAAGTCGAGCTACAAGAAAAATTCCTGCTGCTACCATAGTTGCAGCATGTATAAGAGCCGAAATCGGAGTAGGTCCTTCCATAGCATCAGGTAACCATATGTGAAGGGGGAATTGTGCGGATTTAGCAATTGCACCAACAAATAAAAAAGAAGCACACAGAATAGCAAATAAAGAATTGACTTGATTATTATGAACCAAGTTATTAGCTATTTCGAATAGATCTCGAAATTCTAAACTATCGGTTATCCAATAAAGTCCTAAAATTCCTAATAATAAACCAAAATCCCCTATACGGTTGGTTACAAAAGCTTTTTGACAAGCACTTGCCGCAATTGGTCGTGTGAACCAAAAACCTATTAATAAATACGAACACATTCCTACAAGTTCCCAAAAAATATAAATTTGTATCAAATTGGAACTAGTAACTAATCCCAACATAGAAGCATTAAAAAAACTCAGATAAGCAAAAAATCTCAAATATCCTTGATCATGCGACATATAATTGTCACTATAAATAAGAACCACGATTCCAACAGTAGTAATTAATATTGACATAATAGAAGTAAGTGGATCAATCAAATGTCCAAACTCTAAAGAAAAATCATTATTGATGGTCCAAGACCATAGATATTGATGGATAAAATTTCCATTTATTTGCTGAATAGATAGATTAACCGAAAATGCCATAGCTATACTTAACATCAAAACACTTGAAAAAGCCCACATACGACGAATATTTTTTGTTGTTGTTGGAATAAGCAGAAGTCCAAATCCTATTAACATAGTAACGGGAAATGGAACAAAGGGTATTATCCACGCATATTGAAATGTATGTTCCATAAAAAAAAAAATTTAAGAAGTTCTTATTCATCAATTCTAATGTTTCCTAAACCATATTGAATCCTAAAATCTAGATCTAGACGATTCAACACGAATTTACTATTATTATTTCAAGTAAGCCGCTATGGTGAAATCGGTAGACACGCTGCTCTTAGGAAGCAGTGCTAGAGCATCTCGGTTCGAGTCCGAGTGGCGGCATACTCTAAAAGAAATACAATGGGTCCTATAATGTATTTAATTCCCGATTTCAATTCTGTAATGGGACCCCCCCTTTTTTTATGATATTTGCGACTTTAGAACATATACTAACTCATCTCTCTTTTTCGATCATTTCCATTGTGATTACGATTCATTTGACGACCCTATTAGTCCAGGAAATCATAGGGTTACGCAATTCGTCGGAAAAGGGAATGATAGCTACTTTTTTCTCTATAACAGGATTATTAATGACTCGTTGGATTTCTTCGAGACATTTTCCATTAAGTAATTTATATGAGTCATTAATCTTCCTTTCGTGGAGTTTTTCCATTATTCATATGATTTCCAAGATATGGAATCATAAAAATGATTTAAGTGCAATAACCGCCCCAAGTGCTATTTTTACCCAAGGTTTCGCCACATCAGGTCTTTCAAGTGAAATGCATCAATCGGCAAGATTAGTACCTGCTCTACAGTCTCAGTGGTTAATGATGCACGTAAGTATGATGTTATTGAGCTATGCAGCTCTTTTATGCGGGTCCTTATTATCAGTCGCTTTTCTAGTCATTACATTTCGAAAAAACATCGATATTTTTTGTAAAAGCAAAAATTTCTTGATCTTTATTAAGTCATTTTTCTTTGGCAAGATTGAACACTTGAATGAAAAAAGAAGTGTGTTTAAACACACTTCTTTTCTTTCATTTGGAAATTCTTACAAATATCAATTAACTCGGCGTTTGGATTATTGGAGTTATCGTGTCATTAGTTTAGGGTTTACCTTTTTAACTATAGGTATTCTTTCTGGAGCAGTATGGGCTAACGAAGCCTGGGGATCTTATTGGAATTGGGACCCCAAGGAAACTTGGGCATTTATTACTTGGACCATTTTCGCGATTTATTCACATACTAGAACAAATCCAAATTTTAAAGGTATAAATTCGGCACTTGTGGCTTCTATAGGATTTCTTATAATTTGGATATGTTATTTTGGGATCAATCTATTAGGAATAGGTCTACATAGTTATGGTTCATTCACATTGACACCTAATTGAATAAAAAAAATGCCATGAGGAATACATAGCAAATCGTCCCATATATAATGAATGAAGGTTTGTGCGAGTTTTTTTGAGAACCATTTGAATGGTTCTCAAAAAAACTCGGGATACATCTCATTACAATTCCAATTCACTTGATTTTTTTGCGTTGTATAGTGAATTCTTTCAAAAATCTTAAATCAAATTAAAAAATTCTAACTAAGACTTTGCGTTCTGTCTCAGTAATGAAAAACTATCTACAAAAATAATTAGATAGGATAGCTTGTACCTTATCAACTGATAGTGAGAGAACGAAATCCGGATAAATACCGATCCCTATTATGGGTAGAAAGATACAGATCGAAACAAATAATTCTCGTGGTCCAAAATCTACAAAATTCAAGTTTGGAATATGGAATAATTTGTATCCATAGAACATCTGACGTAACATAGATAATAAATAAATAGGAGTTAATATCATTCCAATTGCCATTACAAGGGCAATTGGAATTTTTTGCATTAAAAGATATTTTGGACTCGTAATTATTCCCAAAAATACTACGAATTCCGCAACAAAACCACTCATTCCTGGCAATGCAAGAGAAGCCATCGAGAAACTACTAAACATGGTAAATATTTTTGGCATTGGGATGGATATCCCCCCCATTTCATCGAGAGAAACAAGACGTATTCTATCACAACTCGTTCCTACCAAGAAAAAAAGTGCAGCACCGATAAATCCATGAGAGAGTATTTGTAAAATGGCTCCGTTGAGTCCCATATCAGTTATAGAACCAATTCCTATAATTATGAAACCCATGTGAGATACGGAAGAATAGGCTATTCTCTTTTTTAAATTGCGTTGACCAAGAGAAGTTGAAGCTGCATAGATTATTTGCATTGTTCCTACTATCACCAACCAAGGAGAAAATGTGGAATGAGCGTGTGGTAATAATTCCATATTTATCCGAATCAATCCGTATGCTCCCATTTTTAATAATATTCCAGCTAGAAGCATACATGTACTGTAATGTGCTTCTCCATGGGTATCTGGTAGCCATGTGTGTAGGGGTATAATCGGTGATTTGACAGCATAAGCAATAAGGAAGCCCAAATATAATAAAATTTCCAATGTCACAGGATATGACTGATTGGCTAATCTTTCAAAATCCAATGTTGGTTCATTAGAACCGTATAAACCCATACCTAAAACTCCTATTAAGATAAAAATGGAACCCCCCGCAGTGTACAAAATAAACTTTGTAGCCGAATACAAACGTTTCTTTCCTCCCCACATGGATAAAAGTAAGTAAACAGGAATTAATTCTAACTCCCACATGATGAAAAAAAGTAAAAGGTCTCGAGAAGAAAATAATCCTATTTGGCCACTATACATTCCTAACATCAGGAAATAGAACAATCTCGAATTTCGAGTAACAGGCCAAGCTGCTAAAGTAGCTAAAGTAGTGATAAATCCTGTCAGTAAAATGGGTCCTATGGAAAGTCCATCAATTCCCAATCTCCAATGAAAGTTGAAAATATTTATCCATTTAAAATCCTCTTCCAATTGAATTAATGGATCGTCCAATTGGAAATGATAACAGAACACATAGGTTGTTAGAAGGAGTTCTAATAAGCATATACATATAGTATACCACCTAAATACCTTATTCCCCCTATGAGGGAGAAAGAAAATTGAAGAACCCAAAAATATCGGCAAAACTACAAGTATTGTTAACCAAGGGAAATAACTCGTGATAAAGACAAGATACGTTTTGACCAAAAAGCCCGTGCTTGAGAAAATTCAATATATTATTTCGAGCACGGGCTTTTGTCGGTAAAAGGGAATCAAATGATTCAAGTGGAGTTTTTTATAACGTATTAATAAGATAGACCCATGCTGCGAGTTGTTTCATGCCATAAATAAACACGGACACTCAAAAAGTCTGTTGGACAGGCGGATTCACATCTTTTACAACCTACACAGTCCTCGGTTCTTGGCGCGGAAGCAATTTGCTTAGCTTTACATCCGTCCCAAGGTATCATTTCCAATACATCTGTGGGGCAGGCTCGTACACATTGAGTACACCCTATACATGTATCATAAATTTTTACTGAATGTGACATTGGGTCTATAAATTCCAGTTTTGAACATAAAAAATTTTCGATCTGGTAAAGTAAAATCGGTAGTAAAAGAATCATATATTTATATTGTAGACACCAGACGAATCAATGGTTTATCAAAAAAAATCTTAAGAATCAATCTATTTCTAAATTTGTTCATGAGAAAGGACCAAGAGACTTTGATTTTCGCTTAAACAACACAAGTATGATCATACGAGTCACATATGTAACTTCATATTGGTCAATGGATCCTCAATATTTCAAATATTTCAATAGCAATATATTTCCATATTACTATACATATTACTATAAATCAAATCAAAAATGAAATGAATAAGAAAATAATTTTATATGATAATTATGATTAATTATTCAACAAATTCGATTGATTGATACGAGTTGATTTTCTGTTACGATGGATCGACGAAACAATAGCTAGCCCAATAGCTGCTTCCGCGGCTGCAATGGCTATAACAAAGATTGAGAAAATGTTTCCTTTTAATTGGCGACTATCAAATATATCAGAAAAGGTTACGAGATTCATATTAACCGAGTTTAGTATAAGTTCAAGACACATAAGTGCTCTAACCATGTTTCGACTTGTGATTAATCCATAGATACCGATAGAAAATAAATAGACACTCAAAAAAAGTACATGTTCAAACATCATTGACTAATTCCTCATCAATCTCGATTCATTTCAATATAAACACAATTCAACCAATTTGATTGATTAGAACCGAGAAATTACAGAATACAGAAAAAAAGAGAGTAGTGATAGTAGATTAAACTAAAAACTCTCTTTTTTTTTTTTCATTTGATTTAGAATTTCTAATTCTAACAATTTTGTTAATTCTAAGTATAAGTATTTCTTATTGACGAGCCATAGTAATTGCGCCTATCAAAGAAACTAAAAGAATTATAGAAATGAGTTCAAACGGAAGATAAAAATCTGTTGATAAATGAATTCCGATTTGTTGAACGTTACTTAGAAGGTCCTGCTCTATAATTTGGTTTGATCTCGTAGTCCAAACAATTCCGTACCATGACGTGTCCGGGATAGTAGTAATTAGTGAAAAAAGAATACTTGTACAAACCAGTAAAGTGATCCCATCTCCAACAGTCCAAAGATAGGAATTATTGGAATATTCTGAACCATTCATGAACATAACAGCAAATATGATTAAGACATTTATGGCTCCCACATAAATAAGGAGTTGTGCGGCAGCTACAAAATAGGAGTTTGATGGAATATAGAATAAGGATATACAAACAAGAACCAATCCCAAGGAAAAGGCAGAATAAATTGGATTAGTAACTAATACTACTCCTAGACCTCCTAATATAAGAAATGATCCTAGAAATACTACAAGTATATCATGTATTGGTCCAGGTAAATCCATTATGTATAACAAATAAATAAGTCGAAATATTTCATGACCTTACTAAATAGTCCAGGAAAGAGAAAGGTGTTACCCTTATTTTTTTTTTTATGAAATAAAAGAATAACCAGAATTTTCTATTCCGAAATTCTCATGAAAAACATATTCTCAGTTTAAATCAAAGAGTGATTCTCAACAATCAATAGTTGTTATTTGTAATTTTTGACCAACCAAAATAAAGGAGGCTCGGATTCTTTATATCAAAAAAATATTAGTAATTGGTAATCGTTCTTGAATCAAGAGGTTTATCTTTGTTCATTTTGATTTGAGTTGAATTCATAACTGTTTGAATTGAGTAATCTCCAACTACTGACATTGGTAACCGGCCCAAAGCAATTTGATTATAATTCAATTCGTGACGATCATAAGTGGAAAGTTCATATTCTTCAGTCATTGATAAACAGTTTGTTGGACAATACTCGACACAATTACCACAAAATATACAGACCCCAAAATCAATACTATAATTAAGCAATTGTTTCTTTTTAATATCTTTTTCAAATCTCCAATCAACAACAGGTAGATCTATGGGACATACACGAACACATACTTCACAAGCAATACATTTATCAAATTCGAAATGGATTCGACCACGGAAACGCTCTGATATGATCGATTTTTCATAAGGATATTGAATAGTTACGGGTAAACGATTTGTATGGGATAAGGTAATTATGAAACCTTGACCAATGTATCTTGCGGCTCGTATTGTTTGTTGGCCATAATTTAAGAACCCAGTCACCATGGGAAACATATTGTAAATATCCATGAATAAATTAATGTTTCTTTCTCTTGTTTGAGATAGGTTATGAATCTAAAATCATTATCCTATTCTCTTATTTATAGTGAAACAAGTTGGGAAGAAGTTGTCAATAATAAATTACCTAGAGAAATAGGTAAAAGAAATTTCCATCCAAGATTTAATAGCTGGTCTATTCTCATCCTAGGTAAAGTCCATCTTGCTGTGATAGGAATGAACAGAAACAAATAAGCTTTAGCTAATGTGATAAAGATACCAATTGTCATTCCAAAAACTTCATCTATTTTATTTATTCCAAAAAGTTCCGGAATGGATATGTACGGAATAGATAAATTCCACCCACCTAAGTAAAGAACTGTTATAAATAATGAAGAAACTAATAAATTTAGGTAAGAAGCAAGGTAAAATAAAGCGTATTTGATGCCCGAATATTCGGTTTGATAACCTGCTACTAATTCTTCCTCTGCTTCTGGTAGATCAAAGGGTAATCTCTCACATTCTGCTAGAGAAGAAATTAGAAAAACTACAAAACCGATAGGCTGACGCCACAGATTCCACCCCCAAAAACCATATTTTGACTGTGCCTCAACTATATCAACTGTACTTGGACTGTTAGATAATCATAGTCGATAATAACATCACTGTTCCCACCGCTATTCCAAAACCGTACATGAGACCTCAGCTTCATACGGCTCCTCTATGGCCACAAAAAAATGTAAGGACTTGTTGGGTATTATTGTCATCTTTGGATGGTAAATATACACCGGGGAGTCAAAAATTAGACCAATGAAATTCTGTCTGCTAAAAAGAAAAAGGGCGCTTCCGAATTGATCTTATTCATTATAGAATTTCAATTTCTCTTTGTTCGGTAATAACTTAATCCTTCAATAAAATACTCGTTATATCAATAAATATGTTCTATCAATGACTATAAAAGAAAGAATTAGAAAGAATTGGACATTGATTCAAAATTCATGATAAGAATTCCATATGTATAGATTAGATGTGGATGGGGAAAAGAAATACTAAATAAAGATCTTTTATTTAGTATTTCTTCATTTTTCTTATTTTATTTTTTTCATTCCATTTCTTTTGTTCCTGTTCTTCTTTCTCAGAGAAAAGGGGTACTCTGAAAATAAAAATCAATAAAGAATTAATTCGTTTTTGATAGTCATTTCTTTAATCAGTGAATAGGAGCATACTCGAGATCGGAATCGTGGGGAAGTACTGCTTGGTCATTTCTACCAACTTAAAGTCCGCATTATGATTCGTTTTATCTAAAAATTTATGCAAAAAAAAGACTTTTTTTTTATACCTTTACATTATCTTCATTACGAATCTTTTGTGTACCTTAGTGTTCCTAACTGTCCACTGATTTTTGATTGATCCCCGGTATGGTAATACATACAAGATAGTAGTGGAAAGCCCATACAGTTGATCTTTTGTACCCGCTTCAAGATATGATAATTAGTCAAAGAATCCCACAATCTTGGGGTAAACAGTTTATACTGCTTACGTTTATATTCTTGTACATAGGGAATGAGATTTTATCTTCTTAACTGCAAATTTCTAAACAGTTTGATTTTACTCATATGACTATCTAATTTAATTCATCGACCCTAATGATTGATGAATCAAAAATTCAAATATCCATTCAATATATTCAACCTCTTTACTTTATTTCTAGAGAGGAGGGAAAATAATAATGTTCTAACGAATCACACGTAGAGATATTGATAACACACATAGACTTAATGGTATTTCATAACTAATAGATTGAGCAGCAGCTCGTAGACCACCTGAAAAAGAATATTTATTATTCGATCCATATCCTGACATAAGAAGTCCAATGGGAGCAATACTTGAAATAGAGATCCATAAAAAAACACCTATACTGAGATCGGCTAAAACAAGGCGATACCCAAAAGGAATTACTAAATAACTTAGTAGAATTGATATCACCGCTATAGAAGGCCCCACGCTAAACAAACGAATATCTCCTCTAGATGGGAGAAGGTCCTCTTTAAAAAGTAATTTGATCCCGTCTGCTAGAGCTTGAAGAATTCCCAACGGGCCCGCATATTCAGGACCAATACGTTGTTGTATTGCTGCAGATATTTCTCTTTCTAACCACACAATTACTAGTACCCCTATTGTGATTCCCAATATAAGGGTAAAAATGGGAACAAAGATCCATATGAGTCCATAGACTTCTTTTAAGGATTCCAATCTAGAAAAAGAATGGATAGCTTGTACTTCTGTCGTATCAATTATCATTTCAACGATCAACCTCTCCCATAATAATATCTATACTACCTAATATCGTCATAATATCAGCCAATTTCATTCTTTTAACTAGTTGAGGAAGGATTTGCAAATTGATGAAACCGGGTGGACGAATTTTCCATCTCCAGGGAAAAACACTACTATCTCCTATTAAATAAATTCCTAATTCTCCCTTTGGGGCTTCCACTCTCACATAAAGTTCTTGTTTTGACAATTCAAAATTGGGTGAAAGTTTTTTAGTGATAAATCTATATTCAAAATTATTCCATTCGGAATTTTTTGCTCTATCAAAGCGTCGGACTTCTAAATTCTCATAGGGTCCCCCAGGAATTCCTTCCAGAGCCTGTTGAATAATTTTTATGGATTCCTTCATTTCACCGATTCGCACTAAATAACGAGCTAGGGAATCTCCTTCTTTTTGCCATTGAACTTCCCAATCGAATTTTTTGTAACACTCATACTGATCAACTTTACGAAGATCCCATTGGATTCCGGAAGCTCGTAACATTGGTCCTGATAAACCCCAATTTATTGCTTCCTCTCCACCAATAATCCCCACTCCTTCAACTCGTTCCAAAAAAATGGGATTTCGCGTAATAAGTTTTTCATATTCAACAATCTCTGTTAAAAAATAATCGCAGAAATCCAAACATTTATCTATCCAGCCATAAGGTAAATCAGCAGCGACTCCCCCGATACGGAAATAATTATGCATCATTCGCATACCTGTAGCGGCTTCAAATAGATCATATAACAATTCCCTTTCTCTGAAAATATAGAAAAAGGGAGTCTGCGCGCCGATATCCGCCATAAAAGGCCCAAGCCATAATAAATGAGAAGCTATACGACTCAGTTCCAGCATAATTACTCTAATGTAACTGGCTCTTTTAGGTACTTGAACACTTTCCAATCGTTCTGGTGCATTCACTGTTATTGCTTCTGTGAACATAGTGGCTAAATAATCCCATCGTGTTACATAAGGCAAATATTGTATAATTGTTCGATTTTCCGCTATTTTTTCCATCCCTCTGTGTAAATAACCTAATATGGGTTCACAGTCAATAACATCTTCCCCATCCAGAGTAACAATCAGTCGAAGAACCCCATGCATTGATGGGTGGTGAGGACCCATATTAACTACCATAAGATCTTTTCTTGTAGTCGGTACAGCCATATCCTTTCTTCCTTAATTCATTATTCCATGAATTTCTCAAAATGAGGTTCATCAAAATGAAAAATCTAATAATTACTATTAACTTATAACTAAAAAAAAAAAAAAAAAATGAAAACCAATCTTCAAATCAACGAGTTTTTGACTCCCGAATACCCAACTGACCAATTAATTTCTTATAGCGTACTCTATTTTTCTTTGACAAATAATCCAGCAATCGTTGACGTCTTCCCAGAATTTTTCGTAGACCCTTTTGCGATAAAAAATCTCTTTTATGTAATTCCAAATGGGAAGTAAGTCTGCGTATCTTATTGGTGAAACTGAATACTTGAAATTCAACAGATCCGCAATTTTTTTCCTTTTCTTGTGAAATAACTGATATGAATGAATTTTTTACCATAAAAAATAATTTTTTTTCTTTTTTTTTTTTTTTTTTCGTAAATTTTACCGATCAGGAAAAATAATAATTATTACTATAATATACTATACCAATTATTTTAATCTAGTACACAAAAATTTTGGATTTTTCATATACATAACATAAATAGTAAATTTATTTCAATTTATTTTATCCAAATCAAATTGAAAATTTGATTTGGATAGAAAGGAATGACATGACACATTTATGCATTCATGAAATTGATACGTAATTCAATCGGTATTATGTATCAGAATGTAATATAGCGCGGGCGTATATCTTTCGGCTTTTATATATCGAATAGGCCATACGATATATAGGAAATATACTATTAACTAATTCTGAATCGTGGATACATATATATTCTTGACATACTGAAATGACTGCCGTTGTTGGTATCAAACCAATAACGGTTCATACAAGCTAAATCCTCTAATCGATAATTCGGCCAAAGAAACAATTTGAATTTAATGAATTTATTTGCATCTGTATTTAGATGCTTTTCCTCATTCAAAAATAGTTCACAGTTCTTTATGCTATTTTGATTGCAAAATATTGGATTTTTATCCACAACATTCCAATTTCGGGAATTGAAACAAACTAGAATTCTCAATTCTCTACGACGTCGGGGAGATAGAATATTTTCAGGAACAAGTAAATCAGAATTATTTTTTTTTCTATTCACAAGTATATTGCTGCGTCGTCCAGCGGATCCAGCAAAATTCTTCTTATCAACATATAGATTTTTTATTCTGCATTTTCTATTAGTATTAGTTTGGTGTTTATCCTTATCAACCAATGAAATACCTATGGTTTGATATATAATATGTTTTCCGTCTCTTTTCATAGATAGACGAAGCGGTTCTATAATAAATATTCCCTTTTTTACCAATTCTGTAAAAGTGAGATCTTTCGGAATCAACATTATATCCAGACGTATCTCTCCTCTTTGAATTGAGGATATAGCAATTTCTGTTGGATCTATCAGTCTAAGTAGAAGACAATATACCTTGATATTATTGATTATTCTTTCATTCAAGGAATCATACCATCTTAATTGAAAAAGCAAATATTTTTTCAGGAATAAATTCAGTTCTGCTTCTTTCTTGCTTTTCATTTTTTTTTTCTTTCTACTCTTTTGAATGTCTGTCTCCGTGTCATCTTCTTCAACATCTTTTTTTTTCTTTTTTTTTCCTAGATCTGATACAAGATCTCCTTGGTCTTGTTGTTTGTTTTTTTGGAGGTTGGAGTTTTCTAATTCAAGATTTTTTTTTTTTTTTACGTCGATCTTTTCACTTTGACTAATATTTGCATTTCTATGAAAATGAAAAATAAGTAATTTGATTGGTATGATCCACGGTTTCATCTTATATGCATCAAAAAGTAACACAAATTCTGGAAAAAACCAAGGTTCCAGATTTGATATGGTACGATATAACCCTTCTTGATTCATTCCCATCCAATCAAAAAAGTATTTTTTTTGATTGGATGGATTGATTTTGTGATGAGTTGTAAAAGAAAAACCCTTTTTGAATTTTTGAGAATTTTTAGCTTCAGTTTTTGTATTTTTATTAATCTTTTTGCCGATATGCATATTGGTCCGGGCCTCAATATCGATATTTTTTTTTAGAAAAAAATGGAGAATTCTACAATCAAAAAGTTTTCTATCCAAAATTTTGTCCGTATCAATAATAGATCTTTTTTCTAGATAATCACTAATAGCTATACTTATCAATCCATGAAACGACTTGGGTTTTGGTGTATTGAAATTATATGGAATTTTTTGGTCCTCTACTCGGAGTGTTGATCCATAGGTATATGAGTCTTTCCTATCTCCATAATTTATATATTGATATGACAAAAGATCATATTCATAATGTTTTTTCAATTTGTCTTTTTGACTCATTACTAAGTCCATTGCATGGTAATTTTGTTTCATGTAATGTATTAATTGGTCTTTTTCTTTTTTATATAAATCCAATTTCATTGAGTCTTTCTTTTGAATCCGACGACGCTGATTGACTCTATTTCGCCATTTTTTCGGTACTAAGCGAGACCACTCGGTCTGAGAGAAATTGTATTGATAATGCCCCCTTAACCAGTTTTTCCAATTATGCATTCCAGACTTATGAATTTTCTTATGTTTTAATTTGGAATTAAATATTCCTCGTATCGTACAATAATCCTTGATTATATCCCTAAGAAAAGGATAGGTACCGTGATATTGAAGTACAGATCTCAAGTGATACTTGTTAAGTAATTGATTTTGGGATAATTTGTAAAATACATATGCTTGAGACAAAAAAGATAAGTCACAATAAATATTAGAATTATTATTATTACTAATATTAGTATTAGAAAACGACTTTCTTATAGCCAAAATAAAGTTCATTGCATTTTTCTCTTTTTTATAAATTTCGTCTAGATTTTTTTGATCATTGTAAATGGATTTATTGATGATTTTTTTTGTTGATTCAAAGAAAAGTTGTGGATTGATTCTAGGAATCTTAATGATATATAGTAATATACCCATATATATTTTTTCAATGAAGGATTTCATAAAATAATGAGATTTACGTATTAATCGGATATTTTTTCTTTTGAATGTTTGCCAAATGTTTTTCTGTGATTCCGATTCTTTATCATCATAAGTTCGAACTATTTTGATCTTGTCTTTTGTAATTCCTTCTATTTGTGTCCTAATTGTGATTGTCTTATTAGCAAGATCTTTCATTTTTCTTTCTATGAGTGAATAATTTTCATTTACCCAATTCCTGGGTCGGATTCGAACAGTCGATTCGTGACTAATCTTATTATTTATTTTATTTTCTTTTAAATCTTTTCCGTTTTCATTCCGTTCATATACTTTCACCTTTCTCAATTTCAATAGGAAAATAGAGTTTAGTTTTTCAAGTTCTTTCATTATTTGGTTTATAACTAGAACTATCCATCTTGTTTTTTCTTTTGAAACTTTTAGAAACCATTTTATTCTTTCTTTTAAAATTTTTATAACTTGAGAAAATTGCCTTTTCACTTTTCTCAATTTTTTTTCGAGTTCTTTAAAAATGGGCGCAAAAAAAGAAGGTCGTTTTCGAGGAGATCCAAAAGGTAGTTCCGATTCTCTTCCCCAGACTGTTAAAAAACAAAAATTCTCTTTTTTTTCTTCTTTCCTTATTTGATCATCTCTATGATGAGATTGTACCTTAGATCTTCGCCAAGGTTTCAGACAGAAAGGAAATAGAATCTTTATCTGAATACCATCTATTAACCAATCTTGGGGAAATTCTCTTTCTGATAATTGAACACCATTATAGGTACATTTAACATGTATTTCTCTATTCCATTCCTTCCAATCCTCGTACCACTCGGGGAATTGCAATAATAACATACGACCAATATTTTTAGCTATTATTAATAAGGGTAATATAATGTATTTTCTAAGAAAAGATTGAGTTACTAGTATTAAACCTCTTATTCCTTGAGTATATGAAAACGTATCCCAAGCTTCTGATATTGCTATTCGTTCATTTTCCTCTTCGTTTGTTTTCTTATTTTTTTGTATCTCGTCCTCCTCAAATGTTTTCTTATTTTCTTGTATCTCGTCCTCCTCAAAATAATAATTTTGTAATTCTGGGTTTCTCCTTACCCAATTTCGAAAAATGAAATTCAGCATTTCAGAGATATCAAAAAACGCAAAAAAAAATGTTTTGTTTATTCGATCC